AAAATGAATGAAAAACACCCCCTCCTCTTAATTTACATTAAAAACAGGCTTTTTTTACTAAAAAATTAGATAAAAATATTATCATAATTTGTTTGTGTTTAATTTCATTAATTTTTGTTTATATTTAAAGTTTTTTTTGCTACCCTTTTATTAAAAAAAACTAAACAAAAAACAATGGAAATATAAAAATATAAACAATTTTTAATGAAAAAAATTAATATATTAGAATATTTTTTTAAAAATGAATGAAAAACACCCCCTCCTCTTAATTTACATTAAAAACAGGCTTTTTTTACTAAAAAATTAGATAAAAATATTTCAGAGAATCCATATATTTTAAATATAGAAATATGTTTTTTCAAATAAACCAAATGGATTTTTTTTACAAAAAAAGAAATTACCTATTTTCTTGAATTATTTCTTGTTTTTTTTCTTAATTATTTATTATATGGAAATAAACAAGTATAAAATTATATAGGTACTCTTCTTGAGCTTAAAAATCTCATATTTTTTATAAACTACTATATAAAAAATATTTTCTCTTTAATGTAAATAAATTGCATCAAAATATGCTTTTTTTAATCTTTAATGAAAATTCTTTTTTAACTTACAAAGCTAATATTTTAAATAAATTAATTAAAGATAATGACTAAAAGTTTTTTTAAATTTACAGTTTAATATTTTATATAAATTACATTATTAAAAAAATATTTTTATTCTATAGAATAATAATCTAGTATGAAATAAAAGTATTGTTGGAATAAAAATATCAATTATTTTTAAAGAAAATATTATAGATAAAAATGTGGTTTTTAATGAAGAAATTATAATAATTTTAGTTGCTATTATTATAAATAATAAAAAATATATTATTAAAAAAACACCAAATATTTTAGTAAATGTTATTAAACATGTAACTAATAAGACTTCTGAAAAAAAATTCAAAGATGGGGGGATTGATATGTTTATTAAAAACATTATTCTTATTAAAACAAATATTAATAAAGATTTTATGTGTATATTTGATAAAAGATTAGTATTTCGATTACCGAATATTTTTATAATTGGATTAATTAAAAAAAATAAACTTGGTGATAAAATACCATGAGAAATTATTAAAATTATCATTCCTAATATCCCAATGAATTTTATATTTAAAAAAACAATTAGTGAAAATCTTATATGAGAAATAGAAGAATAAGCAATAATTTTTTTTAAATCATTTATAGAAATACATAAAATTGTTGAATAAATTCTACCAACTAAAATAAAAAACAATAATATATTACTAATTTTATTTCCCAAAAATATAAATAATTTGTAAAAACGAATTATTGCATAAATACCAAACTTTATTATTACACTAGCTAAAAATATTGAACCTTCAGTTGGAGATTCTACATGAGCTAAAGGTAATCAATAATGAAATCAATATACAGCAGCTTTGATTATAAAACCCAAAAATATAAATATTAAAACAAAAATAAATAATTTTATATTATTAAATAAGAAAATATAAAACATATTTATTGAATAAAAATTATAATATAAAATAATAATAGATATTAATAATGGTATGGAACCAATTATACCATATATGAAAAAATAAGATCTTGCTTTAAATCGTTCATATGATTTCCCCCAAGAATAAATTAAAAACATTATTATAGGAAATATTATTTCAAAAGTAATATAAAATATTAAAATATTATTGGATAAAAAAAATATTATTCTTACCATTAAAATTATTATTAATAAAAAATATTTTTTAATTGTATTGTTTATTAAAATAGTAATAATGATAATTCAACATGATATCAAAATTAAAAAATAAGGTATTTTTTCTATATTAAAAAAAACAGTTAATTTTTGTTTTAATATTAATTTTCTAAAAATTATGAATATAAAAATACTTATTGCTATAATATAAATATCTTTTTTTAATAATATAAAAACTTGATTTAAATGTAATCTTTAACAATTTTCAAAATTGTTTTTTAAAAGTTTTATAATTCTTTAATTCTATGATGATCAAAAGGAATTATTAATTGTAAATCTCTTGAAACTCTAGATAACATAAAAAACATTATAGATTTTTTTCTTATTATACTTTCCACAATTACTCATATAAATAATGTTAAAGCCATATTTCTTAATAAAGCACCGTAACTTATAATAAAATTTCAAAAATAAAAAATATCAGGATATGTAAAATATCGACGTGGTATTCCTCCTAATCCTACAAAATGCATAGGTAAAAAACATATATTTGAACCTAAAGTTAGTAATATAAAACATAAAATTAATATTCTTTCTCTTATTCATATACCATATAATAAACAAAATCAATGATTTACACTCCCAAGAATTAAATAAACAGCACCTATTCTTAATACATAGTGAAAATGACCAACTACAAAATAAGTATCATGTACTAAAATATCTGTATTTGAGTTTGTTAAAAAAAGACCTGTAAAACCACCAAATATAAACATAAATAAAAATCCAACTAATCATAAAATAGTAGAATCATAATTATTGTTAAAAATGTTTTTTATTGTATATATTCAAGAAAATATTTTAATTCCTGTTGGAACACCAATTAAAGCTCTAGCAGAACCAAAAAAAATTATTGATTCTGTTGTTATACCCACTGTAAACATATGATGTGCTCATACAATGCATCTTAAAAACATAATTATACCTATTGCATAAATTATAGATATTTGAGAAAATAAAGTTTTAGATTGAGAATAATATAAAATTATTTGTGATATTATACCTATTCCTGGTAAAATTAAAACATAAACTTCTGGATGCCCAAAAAATCAAAACAAGTGTTGAAATAATACTGGATCCCCACCTCCTGATGGTTCAAAAAAAGAAGTATTAAAATTCCGATCTGTTAGTAATATAGTAATTGCTCCAGCAAAAACTGGTAAAGTAAATAATAATAAAAACACAGTTGTAATAATACCCCAAACAAATAAAGGAATTTGAGAAAAGGATATTCCTCTTTTATGATATGTTAAAAAGGTAGTAAAAAAATTAATAGATCTATTAATTCTAGAAATACCTGATAAATGTAAAGATAAAATTGCAAAATCTACTGAATAAGAAGAACTAAATAAATAAGAAGAAAGAGGGGGATAAACTGTTCAACCTCTACATACCCCTCTTTCAATTAATAAAGAAAAAGTTAATAATAAAAAAGATATTGGTTGAAGTCAAAATGAAAAATTATTTAATCGTGGAAAAGCCATATCTTGACAATTTAAATAAAATGGAAGTAGTCAATTACTAAATCCACCTATTAAAAAAGGTATAATTAAAAAAAAAATTATAATTAATCCATGAGCAGTAATAAGTCTGTTATAAGAATTATTATCAAATATAAATGTATTAGGTGTTATTAATTCAACTCGAATAATTATTCTTATTGAACTACCAATAATACCAGCTAAAATACTAAAAATAAAAAATAAAGTTCCAATATCTTTGTGATTTGTTGAATTAATTCATCGCATTAAATTTATTCTTAATAGGAAATCCATTTTTATTTTTTCAAAATAATGTTTTATTTAAACTATTTTTAAGTTTAAACATAATTTCTAATTATTAATAAATTAATAAAATATTGTTATTTTCTTATAAAAAAAATAATCATAATTTTATATATTTTTTAAATATGAAAATATTTTTTGTTTAATATATTAAATGCATTTTTTAAGGTTTTTATTTAGATGATATTCTAATTATTTTGAAAATTGATTTAAATACATAAAATCTTTATTATTTTTATACTATTAATAAAATATAATCATTTAAATGATTTTAATAGTTTTAATTTTAATACCAATTTTTTTATTATTAGCAGCAGCTTTTAGAACATTATTAGAACGAAATATTTTTGGTTTAATTCAAATACGATTTTCTCCAAATAAAAATATTTTGGCTGGTATTATACAACCTCTTATAGATGGTTTAAAATTAATAATAAAAATAAAAATGGGTTTAATTTATTCAAATAAAATTTTATTAATAATATTCTCACTTTTTATTTTTCCTCTTTCATTAATTTTTTCATTAATTATTTGTTTTAATAATTATCTATTTTTTTCTAAATTTAGAATACTTTGGATTTTATTATTATCCACAACATTTTCTTTTTTTATAATAATAATTAGATTTTTTTCTAAAAGAAAATATTCCGGTATTGGATCTCAACGTATTTACTCACAAATAATTTCTTATGAAATTGTTATATCTTTTTTTATAATACTTATTTCAATTATTTTAATAACTTATCTAAGATTTAATTTATTTTATTTGAATAATATTAAATATGTATGTATTAAAATACCTTTTATATTAGTAATTTGATTATTTATTATTTTAGCTGAAATAAATCGAACTCCTTTTGATAGAGTTGAGGGTGAATCTGAAATTGTAAGTGGATTTAACACAGAACTAAGAAGATTAATTTTTGTTTATATTTTTTTATCAGAATATATTATTATATCTTTATTTAGTTTTTTAACTACTATAATTTTTTGTAACAATTTTTTTTATCTATTTTGTTATATTATATTTTTAAGATTGATTTTTTCTATTCGTTCTTTATTACCTCGTATGCGTTATGATAAAATAATATTAATATTTTGAAATTTTTTATTACCCATTATTTTGTTATTATTGGTTATTATTATATTTTTATAAAAATTTAGTTAAATTTTTTAGAATTTGAATCTAAAAAAGTGAAATAATAACACAACTTTATTAATAGTGTATTTAACATATAAGATTTTCGTTCTTAAGAATTTATTAATTTCTTTTTATTTTATGTATTAAAAAATATTAACTTTGGGTGTTAAAGAAAAACAAAAGATTTCATAAAAATAAAGTTTCGACCTTTAAAAATTTAAATAATCATTTAAATGAAATAATTATTTTAATGTTTGTTCTTATTAGATTAATAATACTAATTTTTTCATACAATAATATAAAAATAGTATTATTTTTACTGTTTTTTTTAACTATTATAGTAACAGTATTAATTTTTTATAAAATTAATTGTTGAATAAGTATTATATTACTTTTAACTTATTATATGGGTATATTATCAATTTATATTTTTTTTATTAGAAGGGGTGGGTCCTTATTTGAAAAATTAAAATTAAAATGAATTATTTTTTCCATAACTACCAGGTTTTTTTTAATAATATTTTATTATATTCATTATAATAGTATAAATGAATTTAATTTTATTTTTAATTTATTAAGAAAACTTTCTGTATTATTTACAATATTCATATTAATATATTTTTTATTAATAATACTTTTATTATTAAAATTATGTAATATAAATAAAATAAAATCAATGCGTATATTTTTTTATTTGAGGTGGCAGAATTATATGCAAAAGATCTAAAATCTTTTTATGTTTATACCCTTAAAAATAAATAATTATAAACAAATGTATTATTCATATATTACAAAAATTCCAATAAGTGGGGGTCTTAATTATTTTTGAAATTTTGGTTTCATATTAGGTTTATTTATATTTCTTCAAACTATTTCTGGTTTTATTTTAACATTTAATTTTATTAGTACAGAAATAAGTGCTTTAAAATCTGTTTTTTATATTCAAAACGAAATTTTTTTTGGTTGAATAATTTATTCTATTCATAGAATTGGTGTTAGATTTATTTTTATTTTAATTTATATACATATATTTCGAAGAATTTATTTTAAATTATATAAAAATTATATATTATGGTTTTCTGGAATATTAATATTTTTACTAATCATTATCATTAGTTTTTTAGGATATTCTTTACCTTGAAATCAAATAAGTTATTGAGCTGCAAAAGTTATTACTAGTCTTTTTACCATTATTTTTTACATTGGTAATGATATTATTTTAATTTTATGGGGAGATTTTACAGTAGCTGGACCCACTATACAACGTTTTTTTTCATTGCATTTTATATTACCCCTAATTACTTGAGTTTTTATTTTTATTCATATTATTATTTTACACAATAAGGGCTCTAATAATAAATTTGGTCTTAAAAATACTAAATATATAATTCCTTTTTTTCCTTATTATTCTATGAAAGATTTGTTTACTTCATTTGTTTTAATTTTTTTATTTGGTTTAGTAATTTTTTTTTATCCTTTTTTATTTTTAGAATCAGATAGATTTATAGAATCCAACAAATTAGTTACTCCTAAACATATTAAACCTGATTGATTTTTACTTTGAGCTTATGCTATTTTACGTAGAATTAGTTCAAAATTGGGTGGAGTTTTAATTCTATTGATTGTGTTTATTTTATTATTTAATATAAAATATATATCTTATAAATATATTAAATTTAGAAATGATTTTTTTTTTTGGGATTTTGTTTTTATTATAATTGTATTAAGATTTTTGGGTGGTTCAATTTTAGAATATCCCTATACTTTTTTATCTAAATTATTTATTTTAATAATATTTATATGAATAATATTATTTATTATTTAACTTAATAAGTTAAAAAAACTATTTATTTTCAAAGTAAAAAATTATATTTAAGTTAATAGTGCAATTTCATCCTTATTTATGAGAATTACAATTATTTATTATAATAATATTAATTATTTTATGCTCAATTATATTATTTGGTTATAAAGAAATTAAAATATATAAATTATAATTTTATTACTAATTTTTTGTTTATTTTGTATAGTTATTTCTTTATTATTATTATTCCTAAACAAACTATTTATTTTCAAAAAAAATAATTTAAATAAACAATTACCTTTTGAATGTGGGTCTTTTCCTTTTGTAATTAATTATAGACATATTTCTTTAAAATATTTTAAAATTATTATACTTTTTTTAGTTTTTGATATTGAATTTGCTCTGGTTTTACCAATATTATTCATTTATTTTAAAATAATAGATATTTTTAGTTTACTAAGTTTTTATATTATTATTAATTTTATTGTTTTAAGATTATTTTATGAAATTGGATGGGGTGTTTTAAGTTGAACAAAATAGTAATGTGTCGGAATAACGAATAATCTTGATAAGATTAAATATAGTTTTATACTCTTTACTTTAAAATTTAGTTTATTTAGAACCTAAAATTGCAAATTTTAAAGATTATATTTTATACTTGTTTATTTCCATATAATAAAAAATTTAAAGAAAAGGTTCCTTTCGTACATATTTTCTTGTTTTTTTCAAAAAAAAAGATAAAAACCAATCTGACTCACGTCGATCTCAACTCAGCTCATGTTAATTTTTAAAAGTCGAACAGACTTACCCTCTAAGGAAAATTAAAGCCAACATCGATGTACTAAAAAATTTAGTTAAATTATTTGAAGCCTGTTACCCCTAAAGAACTTTTTTTTAATATATCTAAAAATTTAAAAAGATAATTTTATCTTAAATTATCCCAATTAAACAAATATGTGAAGTTTTTAGGGTCTTTTCCTCTTTTTCTTTTATTTAAGCATGTTCACTTAAAATTTAATTTCTTTAAAAAAAGTAATATAGTCTTACTTTATTTACCCATTCATACTATTCACAAATTAAATGACGAATGATTTTGCTACTTTAATGCATATAATTGCAGCCTTTTTTTAAATTGGCAGGGTTTATCCTATATGTTTTAAATAGGAAAATGTTTTTAATAAACAGTTAAAATAAGTATTGCTGAATTCATTACAATTTTTTTTAAATTTAATACTAATTTTTTCATAGATATTATAAATAATATTTATTTATTACAATTTCAGATTTTATTTAACTATAAAAATTATTATTTTTAACAACAATATTTAATTATTATATTTTATTATAAAAGATAATTTTAATATCTATTTTATTGTTTTTTATTTACTATGTTAGTTAATTTAATCAAAGCTTGTCCTTTGATTTTTTTTATGAAATAATTAGAATATTAAAATTTTTGATTAACATATAATTTCCTTATTAATATTTTTATCTATTTTTTGTAATAAAGATTAATTCTAATAATAATATTAATAAAAATCAAATTTTTTCTAAAAAGATAATTTTATTAAATTTTTTAAAAAACTATTATTCCAAAGATACTTTATTTAATTTATACTTAAATAATATTTATTTATTTAAACTTTTCAGTTTTTTTTATAACAATAATTATAAGCAATATAAAAAAATTTATTTAATTTTTAAAAAAATAATCTACTTTTATTTTAAAAATAATCTACTTACAAATAAAAAAATAATTGATTTTACCAATAAAAAGAATTTTATTTATTTAAATGTACTTAAAATTTGGATTTTGAAAAAATAATAGATTAAATTATTAATTTTATTGTTTAAATTTAAAACTATTTTATATTAATTATAATATATAAGTAAGCTAAAAAAAGCTATTGGGTTCATAATCCTTTAATAGAAATTTTTCTCTATATAATTATTTAAAATTTGGATTTTGTTTTTATTATTTTTTTTATAAGAAAAAAACAATATTTTTTAAAATTTTCTTATTAAATTTAAATTTAAAATGGATTTTAATTAAGAAATTAAAAATAAAACTACTTAATTACTGTGCCAGCAATAGCGGTAAATCAGAAAGTTTAAATAAAAAACAAAAATATATTTTTATTAATATTAAAATAAATTTAATTAAAAAAGGTATAATAAAGTAATAATCATTTTTTATATATTTAAGAAAAAAATTAAAAAAGAATTAGATACTCTATTATAATTTTCTGAATTAAATAAATTAAGTAAGACTTAAATTTTTTGGGATAAATAAACTAAATAGGGGCTTCTATCTTTTAATATAACAATCAATAATAAAATTTACCTATTTTACACTTATACATTGTCGTGTTAAATAAATTAATAATAATATAATTAATTCTTATTTAAGAAAATACACAGATCTAAATTTAGTTTATTTAGGAATAGTTGGAAGAAATAAAAATATTTTTTATAAAATTATATAAGTATAAAATAATAATATATTGAACTTATATGTAAAAAATATTTAATTAATATTTTTGAATTAGTTAATATTTATGTACTAATTGCCCGTCAGTTTTCTTAATAAAGAAAAAAAGCCGAAACATAGTTATTATAATAAAAATTGTAATAAAAAGATAGCAAAAAAAAATGCATTTGGTTTAGGACCAAAAGATAATTTCTTTTTATCAATAATAGTTTATATAAAATAAAAGTTGTCTTCTTTAGAACATCAGTTATTGATATTAAAACAGAATTTTTGTCTTTATATTATTTTATAAATATATTTAATAGAAACATAGTTATAAAACATATAATTACTTTGATTTTTATTTATACTCTTATGTTTTTTATAATTTTCTGCATTATATTATTTAGTTATATATATTTTAATAAAATATTTTATGTATTAAAAAATAAAGAACATATAATGATTGAATTATGTTCTTTTTTTCTTCCTTTATTTTTAGTAATATACCTTAATTTTATTCTTATTGAAAGTTGTATTACAGAAATGTTATCTTCTATTAATAGAAATCCTATCATTATTAAAATTATTGGAAATCAATGATTTTGAACTTACGAATATGATTTATTTAATAGTGTTTTTAATTCTTATATAATTAGAAATGAAGAAATTAAAAGAGGAATAATACGTAATTTAGAAGTTGATAATCGAATAGTTTTACCATATAATAAAATATGTAGCTTAATAATTACATCTAGAGATGTTATTCATTCATTTAGCATTCCTGGATTAGGAATTAAAATAGATGCAATTCCAGGTCGATTAAATAATAGAATAATTTTTAGAAAATTACCTGGAGTTTTTTATGGACAATGTTCTGAACTATGTGGAATTGATCATAGATTTATACCAATTTGTTTAGAATTTATTTCAAGAGAACACTTTAATAAATTAAATAACTAAAAATAAAAAGAAACTAATTTATAGTTAAGAATTGTTAATTCTTATAAGTTTATATTAAACCTTTTTAGTTTTAAAATAGTTTAAATAAAACATTATGTTGTGGTCATAAAAATATTTTTTAAAAATTATAGTAAGAATTTTTAGAGAATTTAGTTTAATATGAAATTTTTTTAATATAGTTTTACCTTTATTTTTAATAATGATATTTTTTATTGTGTTAAATTTATTTAATGTTAAAATAAAAAATATTAGAATGTTAATAAATATATTCAAAATGTTTTTTAAAAATTTCAAAAATAAAAAATTTGGGTTTTTAAGAATTTTATTTATTCCTGTTTTTTTCTTAATTATTTACAGTAATTTTTTTACATTAATTTTACCACACACACCAAAAATATCAACACAAATGTTTTTTACTTTTTCTGTATCTTTATTATTTTGATTAATAATAATAATTTCTCAGATTACTAAAAGATTTTCATTATTTATTCAACATAATATTCCTAGAGGATCACCTCTTTTTCTTTCAATTATTTTATTTTTAATTGAAAATTTAAGTAATTTAATTCGTCCATTAACATTAAGATTTCGAATTTGTGCTATTACTTCAGGAGCAAATATTATTATAAATTTAACTGCTTCTATAATACTTTCATTTCTTCCTATTTTTAATTTTAAAGCTTTTAATTTTCTTGTTTTTGGAATTTTATTTATTGTTTTAATTTTATTATTTTTATATGATGTAATAGTTTGTTTAGTTCAGGGTTATATTTTTGTAAGTTTATTAAATAATTATTCTGAAGAACATAATTAATTAAAGAATTTTATTATCTTTTGTATTATTATTATTTTTTACAATACTATTAATAATAATAGATTATTTAAAAATATTACCTTTAATTATATTAGTAGAAATATTGGGTTTAATATTATTATTATCTTTTTTTATAATAATAAAATCAATAAAAACAATTTCTTATGAATTAGGTGTTTATTTTTTATGAATTTTTGTCTGTGAAAGTTGTATTATACTTACTTTTTTTGTTCTGTTTTTTCGAAAAAAAAATTTAAGTTTTTTATCTATTTTTAATCTTTAAAATTGAAAAAACACAACTTCTAATTGTGTAAAGATGAAAATCCAGTTTTTAGAATTTTAATTTATGAAAAATATTTAATTTGCTATTAAAAAAAAATAATTCTATTACTTTAGTATAAAAAAATATAAGTATTTTCCAAATATGAGATTTTAAGTAATAATTCGAATTTATTCCTTTTTAAGAAAAAGACCATTTCCAATTATATTATCAATAAGAGCTTTTTTAACAATAATATCTTTTATTATTTTTATAAAAAGTATAATAAGATATTTATTATTATTAAATTTTTTATTATTACTATTTATTATTTTTTTATGGGGTAATTCTGTACTATCTGAGTATCTTTATTTGGGTTTTTATGATTTAAATTTTTATAAATGTGTAAAAATAGGTATATTGTTTTTTATTTTTTCGGAGATTATGTTTTTTATGAGATTTTTTTCTTCTTTCTTGTTTTTTTCTTTAACACAAAAATTAGAATTTGGTTTAAAATGATTTTGTTTAGAAGAGTTTAAAGTAAATTTTATAAGAATTCCAATACTTAATACTCTTATTTTATTATACAGGGGTTTTATTTTAACATTAGCACATATGAAAATTATTTTAATAAAAAAAAGTAATAAAATTTTAATTTTTTTAACTCTTTTATTAGGATTTTTGTTTTTATTATTACAATTATATGAATATAAAGAAAGTGTTTTTTGTTTAAATGACTCTGTTTTTGGAAATTGTTTTTTTCTTTACACATCATTTCATGGATTTCATGTTTTAATTGGATTTTCATTATTATTTATTTCTTTTTTATTTTCAATAAAAATATTTTTTAGAAATAAAAAATTAGTTTATTTTGAAATATCTGCTTGATATTGACATTTTGTTGATGTAGTTTGATTGTTTTTATTTTTTCTTCTTTATACTTGAAATATAACTTTTTAAAAAATAATCATTTTATTTAGAAAAATTAGTATTTTAATAATAGCAATATTAACATCAATTGTTTTTTTCAGAAAAACTTGATATGAAATTTTTATTTTAAGTGAAATTAATATATTATGTTTTTTATTTATTATATGAATTTATAATTTTAAAAAAAGCATGGAATTAGTTATAACTTATTTATTATTACAAAGTATTTCCACTATTATGTTTTTTACATTAATATTTAATATAAGAAATTATTCTATTGAAATAATAAATTTACTATTATTAATTATAATTTTAAAAATAGGAATATTTCCTTTTATATTTTGAATATTAAATTTAATAAAAAATATAAATTCTAAATTATTTATTATACTCATAACATTTCAAAAAATTATTCCTTTAAAGATATTATTTTTATTAATGGAAAATAGAAATTTTAAAAATAATACTATTTTTATGATTTATTTAATAGTATTTTCAATTATGTTTTTTTCTTTTGTTGGATTTTTTAATAAAAATATTTATAGCACAATATTTTATTCTTCTCTTCATTTTATGAGTTTTTATATATTAGTAATAGTATTTTCTCAAAAATACAATTTATTTTTTATCATTAGTTATATATTATATTTCATATTTTTTATGAGAATACTTAATAATAATATATTAGAATTAAGCAATTATAATAAAAATTTCAGTAAAAATGGGTTTTTTTTAAACATAATAATTTATATAGGTTTTCCACCTATAATGCTTTTTTTTGTAAAATTTATTTTACTATTATTAATTTATAAGTATTTATCATTTTTTTTTACTTTTTTAATTATTATTAGTTTTATTTTAATAATAAAATTATATCTTAATATTATTTTATGAAAATATTATACTTTAATAAATATAAAATAGTAATAATAAAAATTTTTTTGAGATTATTTTTAAATATGTGAATATTAATGTTTATTTTTATTATTTTTTTTTATAATAATATATTAATTATTATTACTTTCATATCCAATAATATTTTCTCTATTGATTTAAATATAAGAATATATTTAACAAATATAAAAATATTATTTATTTTTACTGTTTTTTTTATTAGTATGAATGTAAAAAAATTTAGTTTTATATATATGGGTGGAAATAATAAAATAAATATGTTTTTTTATAAATTTCTTTATTTATTTATTTTTTCAATGATTTTTATAATTATAAATTCCAATATTTATATATTTTTTATTGGATGGGATGGTTTAGGTATTACTTCTTTTTTTCTTATTTTTTTTTATTTAAGAGATAGAAGTACAAGAAAAAGAATGATAACTAATTTAAGAAATCGTGCTGGTGATTGTTTTTTAATTTGTTCAATAGTTTTGTTAATAATAAATAATAGTAATATTAATTATTTTACTAGTGGAATTGGATTCACAGTTATTTTGTTTTTTATTATAAGAAGTATTACTAAAAGATCTCAATTTCCTTTTATTTCTTGATTACCATTTGCAATAGCTGCTCCTACTCCAGTTTCAACTTTAGTACATTCAAGAACTTTAGTTACTGCTGGTGTTTTTATACTTCTTAATTTATTTCCAGAATCCCTCTTTCAAAACATATTTGAGATTCCTTTTTTAAATCAAATTTTATTATTATTAAGAATTCTTACTGTTTTAATTTCTTCTTTATTTGCTATATGTTCTTCAGATTTAAAAAAAATTATTGCGTATTCAACAATAAATCATTTAAGAATTATATGTATTTTATTATCTTTGGGTATAAACAGAATTTGTTTTTTACATCTATTAGTCCATGCTTTTTTTAAATCTACAATATTTTTATCTTTTGGTATTATAATAATTAAAAATTATCATTCTTTGGATTATCGAAGTATGTTATTAAAAAATCAATATAATAGTATTTCCGCTAATTTAATAAAAATCAGAATTTTATCTTTAAACGGTCTTTTTTTATTATCTGGGTTTTTTTCTAAAGAAAAAATATTCCATATAGGCTATAATAAAACCAGTATTTTATTAATAATATTTATTTTTTGATTAATCATTTTATGTTCTTTTATTTATTCTATTCAATTAATATTATTAATTAATAATTCTATGATTATTAGAAATATGTTTTTTTCTAATTTAAGCATAAATAATTATTTTATTTTTATTTTACAAAGATTGGCTTCTATCTTTTTTGGTTATATTTTTGTAAGGAAAATATTTTATGAATTTTTTTTTAATAATATTTTAAGTAAAATAGAATTAACAATAATTTTAAGAAATATTTTTATTTCTTTTTTATTAATATTATTATTAGTAAAAAACAATATTTTCAAAAAAATAAGAATTTTAATAAATATTAATTATTTATTAGATTTTTTCTTGATAAAAATTGTAATAAAAACATTTAATAATAATAAATATATGTATTTCATAGAAGGAGGAATAAATAAAAAATATTTTGAATATTTTTTGATTGAATTAAAATTAAATAAATTTAATACAATAATAATAAAGAAAAAAAACATAAATTGAATAATTTTGCTTATAAATACCTTAATTTTTATTGTTTTTATTTAATACTTGTTTATTTCCATATAATAAATAATTAAGAAAAAAACAAGAAAATATGTAATTTCTTTTTTTTGTAAAAAAAATCCATTTGGTTTATTTGAAAAAACATATTTCTATATTTAAAATATATGGATTCTCTGAAATATTTTTATCTAATTTTTTAGTAAAAAAAGCCTGTTTTTAATGTAAATTAAGAGGAGGGGGTGTTTTTCATTCATTTTTAAAAAAATATTCTTATATATTAATTTTTTTCATTAAAAATTGTTTATATTTTTATATTTCCATTGTTTTTTGTTTAGTTTTTTTTAATAAAAGGGTAGCAAAAAAAACTTTAAATATAAACAAAAATTAATGAAATTAAACACAAACAAATTATGATAATATTTTTATCTAATTTTTTAGTAAAAAAAGCCTGTTTTTAATGTAAATTAAGAGGAGGGGGTGTTTTTCATTCATTTTTAAAAAATTGTGGTTTTTTGAATTTTTAAAAATGTAGTAATTAAAAAATGTTAGGGATTAAAAAAAAAGAGGAAAAAATAACCTTAAAAGGGTCGCCCCCCTTTTTATCTATTTTTTTCATTAAAAATACTATTGAAAAAATTTCCCAACATATTTACTTAATAAAAAAGGGTAAAAAACACAAATCAGCCAGCAGAAATAGGTGTTTTGGGGGATAAATACC